GAGACTACCGTCGACCGACCTGAGGAGGGAGACTACCGCCCCTGAGGGGCTTGTTGCTAGAGGCATCCCCTCAAATGAGATTTATAAACTCTACAACCGCTCCGGTTTTAGCAATAAGAGCCCGCCTTCCGGGTCCTATATTCTAGTTACTAGCTTCAAAGGAACTACTAAAAGAAGGAGTCAAAGCATCGGAGAGTGCTACCTACGAGTGAGTCACCCGCCTGGTTACCTGTCCTTATGAAGGAAGGTGCGCATGAAAGTCTTTACGGAAGACCATCAAATTACTGATTAGGAAGGTCTTTAAGGAATGAACTTCTATTACAGGGATTCTTTTATTAAGACCTTTCGGATAGATAGCCCTATTGAATGAAGGTTGAACACCAACCCGCCTGGAAAGCTAAGAGTCGGCAAAGACCTAGCTGTCGAGGAATGAAAGAAGTCGCTTTCTAGGAGAAGGAGTACGAGGAAGTCAAGTCACAGGCAAGCAACCAACAGGCTAAGAGCTATCTCCCAACCTCTCCCTTATTGACAAAATGAGAGGGATTTCAGGCAATTAGCATATAAGAATTCCTGCCCTAGAAGATCGCATTTCTGACTTGAGCACCGTCTTTAGGCATTTCAGTTCTCAGGATCTTACGAAGAAAGGCTAAAGATCGTACTGAACACAACCCTATGATATGAGTGAAGGCGAGCCAGGAAAGCACCCTGAACTCATAGGGTGAAGGCGAGGAAGCTTGCAAAATTGAAGGGGCTCCTAAACAAGAGTTTTGACTAGGTAGATTTGCCCTTCTACGCCGTTTTAGGTGAGTTCGGACTCAATCATTGACCGGAGATTGGGACAGAGCGGATGGCAACTAGCTGACTTCTTCCTGTCACTCGTACAGATCTGATTGAAGATATTGCATTAGAAAGGGATACAAAGTAACTTCCGAAGATTGAAAGAGAGGCAATCCCAGTTCGATACTGGTCTTGTTGCACTTCTTCGAGTTAATGACGGATAGCCCGCTAGGGACTGCTTGGCTTGTTAGCGAGAAAGCGCATAAAAGAATGCCATTTATCGATCGATAAAATAGGCTCAAGTACATTAGTCCGTCACTGCCATTTTGACTAGGTGGATTTTGCCTTCTAGTTGACTTCTTTCTGCGGGATACCCTAGTTAGAGCAGTTCAACCTTTAAGGCAAGAGATGCGGGCAAGTCAGTCGCTAGAACTCCCAGATGCTAATAACTCGCTAGAAGGGGTAGAAAGCCTGTTCTTTTGGTACAAATCCTCTTTCTTGAATGAAACTAGCTAGCTGTCTTTGAAGTCAAGTACTTAGCCGGAAAGGCAAGTCCATCGCGGGCACTACCCGACTTATTTCGGTATTGCATATAAGTACAAGTTTAGATGTGGCCATCTAGACAAGTGAAACGGTCCTTGCTGTCGAAGTTTACTACTGGATAGGAATTCCATCGGTATGGCATTAGAACTGCTCGGAGAAGTTCGATATTGAAGGTATACAGTTCGATAGATCGGTATTGAAGTGAGATATTCAATCCTCTTTCTATTTAATGGTATTTCACTGCCTTTCATGTACAAGTATTGCAACTGAGACTGAGAGACAAGGGAGATCCCATTGAACTTGCCTTGATTGAATGAAGGCTAGCTGACTTCGATACTGAATGAACTCGCATGCTGGAGAACCGATGAGAGACATAGTCGATGCCAATATAGCTGTAATTTCACACTGAAGCTTTTCCCTTCGAAGAGTTGATCTTTCATTTCAAAAGTGGTCTCTCCCCAATGGAGAAATGATGCTAGCCCTTTTTCCTTCGATGACAGAGATTGAAATGGATAAAGTGGATTCTCCCTAATGGTGAAATGAGACTGATTTCAGTGATTGAACTGATGGCAACTAGCGAGCAATCTTACTCAATAGGGGCTTTCCATCTTAAAAGCCTTCCTTCTTGCTTGCTTGCGAGAAGGCTTTCTTGCGTTCTTGCTTAGCTGGGGAGGCAGTGGACCAATAAGCTAGCTGTCCCAACCAAGACAGGAGCTAGCCTCTTATCTTAAAGGCTATCGATTTCCTCCTTGAGGAGCAAGGAAGATCAGAGGTCACACTGGAAAGCTATCAACTAACCTGTAAGAAGACTCTTTCTTGGGGCTTCTTCTTAGTCCGTTAGGTAGTTGCCTAGAGCTATTAATAGACTGAAAGGGGAAGAACGACCAGTCTTCCTAGCGATGTACAATTCTTTTGGTATATGAAATCTCGATGTCTAGGTCAATTCAATATCGAACAGAAAGGTAGCAATTCTTTTGGCACAGTCTTTTGGTATATGCAATTGAGAAGCCAAAGTCAGATAGAAGGGCTTGCCTTCCGCACTTTCGTATACCAAATACGAATTGAGAAGTGACTTTGTAAAAAAGTACATTGTACCATCAGTCAATCAAATTTCTCCTATCCATTTAGAACTGGATTTTGTACCAACTAAACCTAAGCCAATAGAGCGTCTTGCCTTCGCAATATCGAAGGAGAAATGTAGTCAATGCTTTCATAGATGCCATACAACCATCCCTTCCCCTCCTAGTCCAAGAAGAGCTTCCCCTCCTTCCAGGCCCTAAAAACCTTGCTTCCTAAGCATACTGAGAAAGAATTAGCAGAGTCGTCTCCCTCCTTCTAAGCGAGTCAATCCCAGTAGAGAGACCAGCCCTAATTGCTCTTAAGGTTAGTTAATGGCTTTCAAGGGCTGAGGGACATTAGCCACTCTCCTGCTCGTACCTCGCTAACAACCGTCAACAACCAGTGTTGCAACAACTCCTAAATCAATAGGGCCATAAAGACTAGTCCTACTTGCCCTAGAGATTAGTTAATAGCTTCAAAGACCGGCAGGAAGTCATACAACCTAGCTCTCCTTACTTGATAGGGGGTCGGATAGAGGGTCTAGTAAACTAGCTGAGTCATTCGAGAGGCTTCAAACTTGGCTAAGCCTTCACATAAGCGGGACTGCTTGCATGTCCATCATTAGATTTGCGGGGTAGTGGAGGGAGTGCTTCCTCTCCTTAACAGTCGAGCTCTTTCTTTCCTCTCAAGGAGCATGAGCGGAACGGAACGGTATCAAGTCTATTAGTCGGAGAGGTCGTACCGTCGAGCGAGTTGGGGAGCTCGACTAAAGCCGACCTGAGGGAGGCCTACAACCGTCGGTCTAGAAAGCTAGTAACTCGGATCTAGGACTAGGAAGGGAAGCTCTTCTTGTCCTACCGGTCGGGTTGCTGGACTGGTTGTTAGCGGAGAAGCCCTGGGAGAAAGACAGCTTATTAGAGCATTGGCGGTCGACGAATTCGTCTATCAGGCAATCTATCCTTAGCCTAAAGGCCCGTTAAAGCTCTAAGGGTGGTGCAGTGTGACCGGAGCGGTTGTAGAGTTTATAAATGGGATTTGAGGCGACGCCCGAGTATGAGGAGATCGCACTGGATATGGCTACTCTTTACGGCAAAGGGGGCATTGCCCATAAGATAAGGCAGCCTTGGACTTCCAATTATTGCTTCTAAGTGAAAGGTAGCCAGCAACAATACAATGAAGGCATTCAGACTCATTACCTTTCTTAGGTCTCATTGAGACTCCCTTTTAGAAAGAGAAATGAACAAGAACTTCACTCATCCGGAAACGTGATTCTATGTCCTGTAAGCATCAGACTAGATCAAAAACCTGCCCTTTCTCCTCTCGACGAGTGTCAGCTCCTTCCAGGTACGCTGGTTGGCTAGTGTTATGAAATAGAGAAGTCAAAGTAGAGCAAGTCCCACCTACCAGGTTACCTGTTCTGAAGGAGGACTTACCTTACACGAGTAGAGGAAAGTACGATGCTAGGCGTGGAAGAGCTTTTTGTATGCCTTCTGAGATAAGAGCCTTCACAGCGGAGGAGGGAGAAAGCAAGATAGAAAGCTAAGCTATGCTATGCTAAGCTAAGCTTCGGGCTTGATTCCCCTTCTATGGGACAGTAGACAGGCTAGCTAGAGGTGAGAAGCGATCTATCAATCCCTTCTCTTTACTTTAGGGCTTGGTATTGGAAAAGACCTCCTCTCTGAATTCTTCCTGCGGCTAAGGCAGATAACGGGCACTCTCAATCCAATAAGAAAAGTTCTAAAGCTCTTCGCCATACCTCTATCTCCAACAGACATTCATTAGGGCAAGGCGTACTGATTCGATCACTTCCTGTAAAGACTTTCCTGGCGGGTTTGCAGTTCTTATGAAAGACAGCCGTATGTTAGGAAGAATTCAATCTCAAGAAAAAGACTTTAGAAGGGGGAAGGTAGCAGGTCTGTTGGTAAGCCCTTTCAGTCTCGCTCTCCACCCTGCTGCTAGATGGGATAGATCTTAAAGAGGTCATACTTTTATCCTAGTATAGTAGCTACGGCCCAGCCTTCCCCACCTTCTGCCCTGGGTAGAAGCCGAGCCTCCCCAGAATGTGACTTCTACGGAGGTAATAAGGGTCTGGTATATATTACTGTTATTCGTCCGCTTATGCAGTTCATGTAGTGAGTCAATTTGTGTCTGCTTCTACCGGTCCCCGTCGCGGCGTTAGGAGACATTCATTGGGTAATTCCGCAGAAGACCACACAGGCCATAGGTAACGGCTCTTATGCCTTGCCAGCAGAAAGAAATCCAGAGACCGTCCTCCCTATCGCCCGCCCAATGCTTACTATCGAGATTGGTTCGTCGGGCTTGACTCCCATTCCAAAGTTTCCGAATTAGCTTTAGAGATTGAGCAAGTGTAAAAAGTATAGAGTGATCTGGTTTGCGCGGCTTTCGGGTTATGTCTACTAGAATAACAACCCGTAGTCTAGTTGAAACCCTCTTTTACAAGATTACAGACTAAAAGGACTCGCTTTCTTTCTGAATCTGCTTTCTCTATTGACATATAATAGTCTCGACTTGAGCGCTTCCTCGAAATAAAACGGCGAAGGAACGCCAAAAGCGAAGGCAGCTCTCTGGGTCCCTACCGACGCTGGGGTGCGAAAGCATGGAGAGCTACCACCTTTCTCTCTTGACTTTGCTTCGGGTAAACTAACTTTCTTTAGTCTCTATCCTTCTACTAGCCGACTAGGAGTTAGAAAAGCCTGACTTCACGCTTACAGGGTACTAAGATTAACTGCTTTTTCTCCTCTAGCCACTGACATACTTGACTACCACAGACCTCCTTTACTTGAACTATCAAGCCAATTAGTAACACAGGCTCCTTGTCCGGCTGGGCACTAGGATGTGAAGATATGCCGGCATTTGCTATTGGGTAGCCCCTCGATTTCGAGTCGGTGATTGTAAGATCAGCACAGATCAGAACTAAAGCAGTTCTATGAGATCAGACAGAAGTTAATAAGACAGAGCAGAAGTGAAAGATGAAAGCACTGTACCGGGGAAACAAAATCTTTATAGTTCTGCTAGCCTATTACTTAAGCTGTGAAAAAAGAATTGCTAGTGAAAGTGTTCTTTTTTTAGTCACCGATAAAGAAAGTACCCCAGCTTCCTGGTGGTATGAAAGAGATCTTAGTGCCTTAAACAGAGACCTAACCTAGAATGACTCTTACTCGGAGGAAGAAAGAGGAATGAATCCATCAAGAGTAGGCGGGCAAGGGCAAGCTTGTTCTTTAGCAAAATATCTTTCAAGCAAGCTATGGAGTTGAGGGATAGGTCAAAGGTAAAGGACCAAAGCTATTTGATTTGAGATTTGAAGCCTGTTCAATTCCTTTTCCCATTGATCCTCTTGCAGAAAAAAAGAAAAGCGAAAGCCATCTAGCAGTAAGCGCATCGAGTGAATGAGCAAACCCAATGTTCGTTCTAAGCTATAAGCTAAGCCCCCTATTTCAATGTCATGCCAGCCGAGCCAGTATACTAAGGTAAGCTCCTCCTGTTGTAGTGTCTGTTGTAGTTTCTTTAAGTGATGTTCCAGCCTTGACAATTGCAATTGCTAGACCAGAAAGTGCTTTGCCCACTATTTACATTATAGGAAAATTGGATAGTGTTATTGCCCCCTAGTCCTATTGTGAGAGTAGGATTCCTCTGGCCGTTGAGAGTTCAGCCATGTTCGGTTGGGCCTTTGAAAGAAGTGCTTTAGTATACCTTTCATTAGTCAAAAGACTTATTAAAACTTACTCATAGGTCAAAAGTCAACATCGAGAATCGGCTTTTAAGGTTCAGAAGTTACGATTTGAAGGAAATAGAGTCAGTTTGAAGGAAAGCATGTGAAGGGTACAAGACAGTAGAAAGAGGTAGTAAAGGGGAGTCAAGAGACTCTCTTTTTGGGACTCTATTCTATCCCGCTCAGGAGATTAGGACCGGCGCGCATAAGCAGCCACCTAAGGGTTATGGGCATCATTAAGTAGATAGTCGTTCTTATCTAAGGGGTCCCATGTTGGGTATTACCATTGAAAGTAAGGATGTTTAATTTGGTGATCGTGATAGGGATGAAGATCTCGATTATTCAGATTATGATCTCGATCTAGTCGACTCTGTTGATTCAGTAGATCCGGCCGGTTGAACGCTTTCTAGCAGCACCAAAAGCTTGGGTAGTGGGATGGGGGTGAAACCTGTTCTGGCTCTTGGTTTATGAAATCCCGATTTGAAGACTAGGGCCCTTCTTCTCTTCTTCTTGTGAGCTAGTAGCAGTTTGATCAGTTTAGATAGTTAGGGAGTCTTCCATTGAAATGAAAGTTTAAAAAGGCAAGCCGGGGAAGACAAGTTAGCGCTCTCCTCTTCTGGCTAGTTAGTTTGAAAGCAGCAGTCCTTTACTTAGGCAAGCTAGCCAGTTAAGTTATATGAGTAATTGAGTAATAAAGGAAGAATTACACTCGAACAAATGTGAGAGGTTATGTAATAGGGTAGGCAGGAATTTTCATTTGAGTGCTTTACGAAGGGTCTTGTGAATTCCTTCAACAACTCAAGCAAAGCTCATAGAGTCTTGTTGAGCAGCTGAATAGCCTTCTCCTATCTTAATTGAATAGTTTCCCCTTCGTAATATCTTTACTCAAAAGAAAAGAGCTCCCACCGCCGATTGTAGATTGAAGTGAGTACCTCCTCTTGTCGACTCTGAACGAATGCTAGCATGGTGCGGGGCAGTCGGATTCTATTCCCTCTCAAAAACCATAAAATTAGAGTCCTCGGGGCTTGACTTTTTACAGGTTCTGCATGGAAACGATCGGGCTGAAATATTGATGCAATGTAGCCAGAACATCTAGTGCAGTGACTTGGTGTTTACTACCTTAAGGCATGCCTTGACTCCACTCGATGGGACTTGCTTTCATAAAGATTTTTGCTTATTGACTTTATTGACTCGCCTTTACTTTAGGGTATATCTTGTTTGTATAAGTAAAAGAGGATAAGACCACCGTTTGCCACATTTGCTGATGAAACAAGAGAAAAAAAGGGTTCTCCCTACTTGCATTGAGCGGGATGCTGCTTTCTTCTCTGTTTTCGAGATCGATTGACTTCCATTGACCTAGATGGGAGTTGTCTTCTTCGATAGCGGGTTCTACATCCGGCATCCCTCTTGATTTCCGGGAGAATGTAGCCGATTTACTTAGTAAGCTGGGACCTGTCCAATTGCTAGTTTGGCTGGATTTGTTCGTTTCGAAATGCTAGGTTGACATAGAAGAATCCGAAAGGAGATGCATTGAAGAAATGTCAGGGCTGTTCCGCTAGTTGGATAGGCGACTTCTCAATCTTGGAAGAGCATCTTGCAAGGGTTAGAGGTTTTGAAGGATGAGCTGGTATGGAAGATAGAAAGCCACGTTTGTACTCGTGACTTAGTGGATCGAAACAACCAGTAGAGATTTCGGATCTTATTATACGTGACCCCGAGCCCCGATTCTGATCTTCTTTTCTGGTAACTGCCGCTTCGATCAAGCGTTAAACTACTACTTATGGCTTCGGTCGAGAAAGGTATGGGCTATGGGTCGGTAGGATAATGCTAGGTCAATTCGATCCACTGTCTCTACTCCCACCTATCCCGCTTAAGGTTATATGGATGAAGCTTGCTTTGGGTCCACCACCTGGAAGAGTATTGAGATTTCTTGCTTTTAAGTGGGATTGTAGTTAATCGATTAGCTAGTAGGCTAAGGTCTAAGCACTAAGGGAACAAGGGGCTAGCCTCAAAACCCTAACACTAAGCTAAGTGAACGACCAGCAGCTAATCGACTAAGTGGATTAGGATTGTTAGTGAGTGAAGGAAGCTTTGGGAAAGCTTACGAACGGGTATCCTTTGATTCCCTTTACAGTGGGAAGGAAGAAGCGTAGCGGGACGGGAGGAGTTAATACCGGTTAGCCCCTCGCTTTATGGCTTAGAAGAGTAGCTGGCATTGGCTCTTTTTAGGGACAGTCGATCAAGGAGATGACGGAAGATGGCATCAAATCAACGGCGTAAAGGCTTGGATGACTTTATTTAGGCCATGGCACTCTTTTCAATGGCAAGGACAGCTTTCGTCGTTTTTTGACTAAAGACATTCAATTTCGATCATTACTCCAGATTCGACGTGAACTTGCACGACTGAGCTGCGCTGCGTTTGCCTAGCTGGGTGAAGGACGTAAAGGAAGCGGGCCGGCAAGTTACTTATTTTTGATTCCCAGATGCATTGAAATAACAAATAAGCATAAGCAGTAAGTAGCGAGGATCACAGAGAGAAGGTGATTCACGGTGAAGTATTAATGGGAGACCAACTCCGGGTACTAGTAATAGACTTTCTTACAGGTCTTATATCCGAAGCTCGAGTAAAAGTGGGAGGAATTGCTTTCTAGTTCGACGAGAGCCAGATATTTGTTATATCCATGTTTATCTTACTATACCACTTGATATTAGATATTCAAAGATGGTCACTCTATTCTTTTAGCTATTCACTCACTGCACACTAATATAATCTAAACACTTTAAAAGTGTGGTGGATTTCTAAAGGTAGGTTGGCTGTGCTTGGGTCTCCTTCTCTTGTGTGCGTCTTAACTATTATTGAAAGGACAGGATCAGTATGACCTCTGGCTCAAGGCCTTTAGGCTGAGCCCATTCATTCCATTCGATCGATCTGACCTATTAAGCGATAATAGCGGAGGAGGATTTTTTTTAATTGAATAAAGCAAGACTTTCCCTGAGTCGCCTATAGTAAGGAGCTCTGAAGCCCCTAGGCAAAAGCTTTGTCCAAGCTCGTCGCAGAAGCCATGACCCAGTTTATATTATAGGGTAGGCGGAAGCCCATAAGGCCCCATGCCCACGGTGCCAGCGCCCGCAATGGTTGCTTTGAGAGCAGTTCTAATAGAGAAAGTAGGCCCGCGTGGAGGAATATCAAAGGTAGCTAAAGGCGTTGAAAAAGCCTGACTCTCTTCTTCAGCAGCACTTAAAGCTTCTCTTCCGTCTACCGATCCGCGGTTTGCCATAAATAGCGCTTTCTTTTTTAACTTCGGGTATAGATAGTATCGAATTGCTATAGGCATGTGGGCTTTAAGAGCCTTGGGCTAGAAAGACTTCAGAAATGGAAGAACTTAGTGGAACCGTAGTAGAACCGATAGAAGAGCAAGAGAGAAGAGCTATTCATGAATAGATGACCAAAAGGGCCTTGTCACGAGCTGGAGTCGAACCAGCACCTCTGGGAAATGAATACAATCCCAGCGAACTACCATTTATTCTAATCGTGACTTTTTTCACCCGGTTCATCATGCACAATAAAAGCAAAACTAAACTTGACTACATCCGGTCGCGTTTCCGCTAAAAGAAAAGAATCCCCACTAAAAAAAAACGGAGTTATTTCAAGATAAAGATTTCTTTAACAGAGGTAGGCCCCTCTTTTTTGAGCCTTTGTCTCAGTAAATTCAAAAAGAGGAGTTCTTTTTTGTCCCGTGCTACCACGTCCACTTCCAATTCCCTCTTGTCTAGTCGGCCGCGATGTTCGTCCAAGAAGTCGTTAAACGCGTCTTGGGGTTTGTAGGGCGCTTGGTCGGCCAACGAAGAATTCTCGTCTAAGACTTTTTCAAAAAGTCTTAAACACTCTTGTTTGAGTTCCCGGATCTGTAGATCCCGACTCTCAAACTCTAGCAATCGCTGATATTCCGTCTGAGAGGGAGCTTGATCCAGCTCGACTTTTATGTCGGACCAATATTGCCCCTTTTCCTTATCCAGTAGATAAGGGCTCCCGTCCCCCTCGAGTCGTGCAATGCGATTCCGCATCGACGATTCCAAGCTTTCATTGTGGACCATAGGGGGCGGCCCCGCTTCCTCCACCCTTGGGATCGAAGAACGAGCCGATGTGCCCTCCATTTCTGTTTCGGAAAAAGGCTCCATCAAGACTCCGATCTCGAAGGAATCCTCCGCCCAGGAGGAACCAGAATTGGAAGGGATTATTCCCCCACCCGCCGGACTCATCATAGAGATTCCGGCCGCACTAGCGGCTAGACCTCTCAAAGCAAAAATAAGAAAAACAAGACTAAAACCGGAGCACCCTAATTTAATGAGGAGTACTGATATAGATCGAACCCCAAAATAAAGAGTAGCCTTCAAGAATAAGGCATGAACTAACCCCGATTGTCCGCACCGGACCCCAATAAAATACCAGAAGATGCTCCCTAATACGACAAGGATAGAGAAAGAAACTATAGTTGTTTTTATCCGGGTTTTCATGACTTCTTTCTGACCCGATCTTCAAAGAAAACTGACTCCTCCTACTCCTTCTTCTCCTTTACGAAACGATCGTCGTTGGTCCTTCTTTCACTAATGATCTCACCATTTTCTAGTAGTTCTCGCTCCTAGCTCGCGGAGCGGCATACCGGGAAAGAATTCACCCTTTCGCTTGCGTGAGCAACGGCCCCTAGCGCCCAGAGCAAGCGCCTTTAGTGTTCCCGACCGCCTGCCTTTCGGCCTTAGCGTTCTAAACAACCAGTAGTGTGACCGATCTGTGTTCAAAACAACCGATGACGCTAGCGACGACTCGTGGGTCCCCCTAACGCCGAACAAAAAGGACTAGTGCTATAACGACGAGTGGTGTGGTCCTAACAACCTACTATGGTAACGACAACTCGTAGTGGTCCTAACTACTAGCAACAACCACTACGGCAAGCGCCACAACGCCAATAGTCGCATGAGTTCTCCTAGACCATAACCCATGCCTTGAAACAAACCGCATGATGCGTTCCGGAGTTGCCGTAGTTCTGTTACCGCCTTGTCGTCTTGGGTTGGGAAGGATACGACAGGCTCAATTCAAGGACACTAAATTTAAGGCTTTCGAAGCTCTGACGCTTTCTGTCGCATTTGTTCTCTCTTTTGTTTACCTATCATTTTAACTTTCTTTAACCGTACTTAGGTAGCTCTTCGTTCGTTCGGCAGAGGCGTAGAGCTATCTACTTGGTCGCGACTGGCTCTGCTACGCTAGGTTCTCCCTATGGCGCTACGCATCGTTCCCTTCGGTCGAGCGAATCCCATTGTTCCGGTCCGAGAATCCCTATGTCTGAGGTCGAGCAGCTACGCTCTCGTTGGTCGAGGTTAGATCCTCGTATGTCGCCACTCTCGTCACTGGGCGTTATAACTTTTGCCTTGTTATCCCAGGACACTCTGCCAGGTTGTTCCTTGTTGACCGGCCTTGTGATTCTCGTTATAGAATGTAGTGCCCAACAGTTTAAAGGAACGGGTGAAGTCTCGGGATCCGCTCTAGTCGAGGAAGAGATTTCCCCTGTAGAGTAGTCTCCGTATCAGTCCATGGGCTAAGGTGCAATTGCCTTCTTAGAGCCCTTCGTACTTTAAATTGGAGAAAAAAGAGTTCCAGAGGCATCTTCCATTCATCTCTATTTTGGTTTTTCTGCACCATATTTTGATCTCCCTTTTCTTCGATCCGGAATTCCCAACAAATCCTTGACTCCTCGAATACAATGGGATTTCACACCTGGCGAATCTTTCACTCTACCTCCTCTTATTAAGACTATAGAATGTTCCTGCGAATTATGACCTTCCCCCGGAATGTGAGCAAATATATCATGTCGATTGCTCAACCGTACTTTGGCTATCTTACGTGGAGCTGAATTAGGTTTTTTCGGTGTTCTCGTTGGTACACGCGGGCGTACTCCTTGCTTCTGGGGGCATTGATCCGAAGCTCGAGTACGGTCCGTGCGCCGTTTTTCTTCTCTACCATGACGAATCAATTGATTTAATGTAGGCATCGGTCGCTCTTTCTTTTGTTTGTCCTTCACCCCTATTTTTTCCCTGTAATGTAACTAGTGTTTACTCCCGATCCGAAGCACCCCTTTTCCATTCATAGAGAGATCCAATCGTCAAAATCAATAAAAAGGCCATCATGGACCAAGATCCAAAGGGATCAATCTTGTTGGGAGGTACTGCCCAAGGAAAGGAAAAGGTGACTTCCGGATCAGGGATAATAAATAAAATAGAAACAAGATAAAATCGTATATCAAAACGACTTCTGGCATCACCGAAAGGATCGAAACCACATTCGTAGGCCGACAATTTTTCTGGATAGGTCGAACTATTGGAAGCAAATGGAAAAGGA